AAGTTCTTTATTACCCAAAATAGAATAACCACTTAGAATAATGAAACAGATTATATTTGTCGAGAAGTGCAAAATCGTATGAATACGACCCTCGTTGTGTATCTTGATTAATTGGATTGTTTCTTTGTGAATTCCTATACCAAGGTTTTGTAGATGTGTTTCCGAGTATTCCTTGATCATTTCCTCTAACAAGAGAAGTTCCTCTAATTCTATAAATTTTTCTAGAATACTCTTTTCTTCAATATCATTCAAAAAAGTTTCGGATTGCTTAGTATTACACCAATTAGTAACCCAAGATTCCAGACTTTTTTGAAATGAGAGAGAAATCCACCAGGGCAAAAATACTATAGATGCAAGATATAAAAGAGGAGTGAATGCTTTCTTTTTTGCCATTTTTCACTGTGAATTGTTAATGAACCCATCTCATCCGTCGACTCTATGTAATCTAATATTTCTCTCACGCATCAGTTCTATTAAAAGTCTCAATTCCAACAAGTAAAAAAGGTGAATTTCTTTATTTAGAAATGGTTGATTATGAGATATTTCAATTTTTTTTCTTATTTTTTTTTTATTGAGTTGTGTATATTTCGATACATATAAAAGATCCCCAAAAGAGTTTTTTTATACTTGTTCCATATATGTCTGCTTTGACTCGAATGAATGTTCTGAAGAAACCTCGATTAAGTTATGTTATATATGTTATAGAATGATTCTTGCGTTTTTGCCCTTCTGCTGATAAAGCATTCATTTCTCGGGTCATTTCTTAAAATACTTCAATTGGTACACGCAAGAAATAGGCCAATTCAGCAGCTTTTTGTTCCATTTCCCGTGGAGTAAAATTCTCATCAGTACGAGTCAATGGAATGGCTCCCTGGCCTCTGATATCCATATAAAGGACACGCCGAGCATAAATACCCTCTTTAACTTCTATTCTGATGGACTGAATATCTTTTATAAAAAATCGGAGGAAGACCCGACGATTTTTTCCAGGAAATCCCCAACGAAAGATACACACTATTCCGTCTTTTCTATCAAATCGATCATAACCACTACCTACATTCCACGAAATTGTGCACCACAAATAGGAGCTAATAAAAAGACCCGCAATCCCATAGAAAGACATCACAATTCCTTGTGGAAAAAAAACTATTTGCTGAGACGGAAATAAAGATATCAAATTTCTACCAAGATAACTCGAGGTTCCAACCAACAAGAATCCTAATGAACCTAAAAAAAGGATAACAGCCCAGCAGAAATTACTTGTTTTTCGAGCTCCCGTTATAGGTTCTATCCATATATGTTCTGATCGACAACTCATACTTTATCCAGTTACTTTTTTTTATTGAGAGAATACCCCAAATGAATTTGACTTTAGTCCGTTTGTTTCCGAAGTAACCCGCATCAACTAGTACTAGTTTGATGTGAACCTTTAGGAGTAATTCATTAAATTGGTTAGATCTAAACTAATAACATACCCTTCGTATGATCTCACTAAAGATAGCCACATGCATATAGATAGACCAACTTTACAGTTCAACCATCCGCCGATTCAGGTCTATTTGAAAATAGCTATAATATAGAATAGCTATAATATAGTATTTTCTGAAGACATAAATTTTTTTCGGCGGAAGCCGCTTATACCAATTTGTCTAAATGGATATTTGTGTTATGATACAAGCGTAAATAAAAAAAAAAATATAGATGAGAGTTTGTGTCATCGACTCTAAAAAAGACGGTTTTTTTGAATATATATATATATATAAACTATTGCGATTGTCGGAAGTACTAGGCATACTAAAGGTACCAAAACAGAGGAAAAGTCAAAAGTTGTCATAATAGGGGATACCTCAATTTATTTGTTATTTTATTTAGAATTATCAAATTCTAAATTGGAATTGTTATTACTTTACTAATTATTATTACTTTTTACTTTACTTAATATCTATTCTATTAAGTATATATCTAAGTGAATATATAATGTAGTTTTTTATTTCATCTCTATATGTAAATACAAAAAAGATTTGAAAGGATATGGATGCGATATTATTTTATTCATTTTTTGCTCTTGTCTTCGAATTTCATTTACTAAGCACTTAAAAATAAATTAGATTCTATTTATATTTAAGAATTTCATCTTTGACAACCCTATCCGTCTAATTTTGATTCAAAGGAAAGAAAGTGTGGAGTTGAAATAACTCACTCAGAACGCTTTTTAAAGGATTACGTGGTACGATTAGATCGAATAAGCCCTTCTGGAATAAATACTCAGACGCTTGTGAACCGTCGGGTACTGTTTTATTCAATGTTTGTTCAATTACTCTTTTACCCGCAAAGGCAATGTAGGCATTGGGTTCGGCAATAATGATATCCCCCAACATACCAAAACTAGCTGTCACCCCACCGGTAGTAGGAGATGTAAGGATTGGTACATAGAATAACTTTTTATTTGATTGATAAGCATTTAAAGCAGAAGATATTTTAGCCATTTGCATCAAGCTCA